AAGCGCTCATCCGTAGCTTGGTTCCAGCCTTTCACTCCTCAAGCCTTCGAGTGCCGATCTTCGCTAAGTCTAGTCGACTGTCAGTTCACTTCCCCCGCTCGTCATGATCAATCGGACTGAAAGTTGGCTTCACCTCCAGAGCCCCACTTTTGGGATAGAGACTAATCTGTTATCTTTCAAGCAGCTCTCACATGAAGATTGAGTTCAGGTCATCAACCAGTCGAGCATCTCTACACAGCACCCTCACTATATGATATTCTCACAAGAAAACTAGGTCAATAGAAGGGAAATAGATAGGTTCACGATCCTGATTTAGGAATAGCGCAGGATAACTAAATATAAAAAAGGAATGAAAAGCGGGCTTCCATCCCTTTGACTATCCGTACTATCTTGTTAGAACCTTCCTACTAGGATAGGAATGCCAACTACTAACTAACTAGCTCATATTGGATAGGAAAAGCATCAATCCTTAAAGAGATACCAGCGGGGTAAGGAGGGGAATGGCCAATCATAAGAGCGGGAAAGACATTCTATACTTCCTACGCTCTTCCCCTAGCAGCCAGAAAGGCAAGGTTTAAGCCAAGCCATCTCATACAAAAAGTCTTACTATTTGTCTTGCTCTTCCATTAGCGGTGCCGCCGTGCTTTATATTTTCATGCCTTCCAAGCGGTCGAATTGAATTGGTCGCATCTGCCTTCCCTCATCTCTCTATCGAGAATGGGGAATAGAAGGCACGAGTTGTCTCCATAATATGCCGGTGTTTCCTCTCAGCGACACCATCATTTTGCTGAGGTGTGTCAGTACAGGACAACTGAGGAAGTGTGCCTTGAGAAACAAGCAACTCTTTGAAGGGTCGAGACTTATATTCTCCACCAGAATTAGAACGAAAAATTTGAATATTTTTGGAGAACTGTGTCCTGATCATGGTATAGAAATCCCTGTAGACCTGAAGAAAGTCTAATCGAGAGTGCAATAAGTAAATCCAAGTGAAGCGTGAAAAGTCATCCACAAATATGACATAATAACGAGCACCACCCATAGTAGATACACGAGAGGGTCCCCTCAGAGTGAATAAGATCAAAAGGAGCCGAATGTTGTGTCTCACTATTTTTGAAAGGTAAGGCCGAGTGTTTTGCGAACTTGCAGCCGATACAGTGAGATATATATATTCAGGTATAAAAGATTCCAACTTACCACTAGACACCATATACCTAAGCCTATGAACGGAAACATGACCTAATTGACTATGCCAGAGCGAAAAGGGAGACGCAGACGAACTGACAGAACCAGCAAGGAACTTAGTACCGGAATATCGTGGAACGTGCAAAGTCTCCAAAAGAAAGAACCTCCCGCCTGTCCCAACTTGCTTTCCTGTCGAGCGATCCTGCACCACACAACCAGAGGAGGAGAAAATGACGAGCGGCTCGACTGTTTGGCAAGCCGGTCGAGGGGGGTCCGTATCTCCCCAAATCACTGATTCGAAGCTTTTTTGCTTAACACATTCAAGTCGAGCAGTGATCCACTAACAAAGACGCGTCAAAACCAAATGACTCAGGGCATCCAATCGGCAGCGTTGGGAGACCTCACCTCCTGGGTCGACGTGTGGAGTTTGCTGGCGAAGTTCCTGCCCCCCTGCGGGAACTCCGGCGGAAGTCTAAGGCTCTTCCCGGCTATCAGGGCTGTTAAAACCCCCTGCTCTGGTAGCTCCTCGGAACCCAAACCCTTCTTCAACTTGTCTGTGTAGTGCCTTCTTGGTTTGCTAGTATAGTGAGTCTGTTGTTTGTTTATTTATTTTTTTTAATGATTGTTAGAGTACGTGTGACCCGCTAGGGATACTGGCTACTGGATTCGTGCCCTGCGCACCTTACCGTAAGTGGTGTTGGGAAGCTTCAGTTCTCTATCTAGTTGGATTCTTATTCTTTCTTCTTTCTTTTATTACAACTTGGATACAGCTTTGGAGGCGTTCGGTTGATTGATCTCTGGAGACTCCGCTTTCGCTCGGGTAGGCTCAAGATCAGTATACTTGACAAAAATTTTGATGTTGGGTGCTTTCTTTCTTTTAACTTTTCTATTCGCTTGTTTGGTTCCTCGCCTGCGGGATGCTCGTTGGTTCTACGGTTGCCCGTGACCGGTAAATCCTCCGACCCCCCAAGTATCCCGCAGCCCAACCATAACTCTCAAGGGTAAAACGTGAGTCCGCGGGCCTCATATATCGGTCAGGTGGTGTACCCCGATGGATACACGAGGCTCAATTTAGCTGCCATCTACTCGCTAACAATGAAATGAGTAGACGGCTTTTTCATAAGTAACTCAGCGCATGTGTGTCAAGTAGTCCAGAGGGAAATGAAAGAAAACAAGATAAAAGAAAGATCATGCAAGCAATGAGCCAACATAAAGAACCGCACGACTTTTTGCAATTATTGAGGGAGGAAAGCAGCGACTTGAGACCTCCGGATTTTTTGAATAAATTAATACAGGTAATCTAATTTATATTGAACAAAGAAACCTGCGGTGTATAACGATTTTTACAGACAATTCTCATTTAGAAGATTTGAAGATTTATTCTAAGCAATTACTAAGTTATATTTCAAGATGCGCTCCGTCTGTAGCTTGTTTCCTAGTTCTTTTACTGATAGTTCTCGAAGAAGGTTGCTTCGTTTCAATTTTTAAATTTCTCCTTAGGCAGTTCTCTCTGCTAAGCAACGTATTTTTCTCCGAGAATTTGTGGCTCTACGAACAAATATTTCTTTAATTGCCATGCCCTATTGTAGAAATTGTAGAACTGCCTTAATGCACTAGTTAGTGTGCTCCTGTAACAGCTGTTGATATACTATTTAGTCAGACAGCCTTCAAAGATCGGAGTGCTTCATTGGAAAAGACTTTTTCTACTGCAGAGGAGATCCCGCATCTGAATCTGAGAAGGAGAGTCTCCCCCCTCGGGGTGGCTTACTCATTTCTCTTTTCATTCCTTCTCTCCTTATCTCTTGAGCCCGGTTCCAGGGAAATTCTTTATGAATGAATAAAATATCCAGTAGCAAAGCAATGAGAATACCTTGAGAAGAATTCATCCCTCCACTGTCTACTGGAAGGCGGTCGTGCCAGATTGAAGGTGCAGATGAAGAAGACGGTGCTCTTAGCTCGAAAGGTGGCTAAGTAAGAGAACATTTTAGGTATCACCGCGAGCACCATAGGTATGGAGCCAGACATTCGATACTAGATGTGACGGCCCAGAGATAGCAGCATAAACGATGACATGAAGGTAACTACAGGTGCCAAGGCTAGATGATTGTAACAATGGTTTATCTAAAAAGGAGAACAACTTGAATATACTTTGAGGAGGAAGTTTTCTTACATTGGGAGTTGCCTGCCATCAGTTAACCTCCCCTCCGCTCTAACGATCTTTCCCTGAAAGGACTGAGAATAGGTACATTTCTTTCCATGATATAAGTATCCGATCTCCCCTTATACAAGTGGTCGAGCGAGCGAATACGATCTATTGTGGACTGCTGTTGACTGAACTATAACTATAGTCTTTTTTTTAGGTATGGATTTTAGCTTTGAAGTTAAGTGTAGTAGGACCACTTTGGGAATATAAGGAAAGAAAGAGGTACGAGGGATAGAGGGCGGGCTAAGGCAAGGCGAAGGCGTTCGACTCATCCTTAAAAGGAATTGCTTATTCCGCCTTTTTTCAGGTCTTTATTGGTCAGGGTCAGCATTCGCCTAGCGCGAACTTCACTTCCCAATAAAAAGCCAATTAAGCGGAAAACTTTCTTTGGTTTTGATTAGCCAGTCATCTCAGTCACCAAGCTTGCCTTTCAACCTGAACTACGTGCAGCCTCCATTGGATCGATTCATAGGAACCTCGTCCAGAAAAGGATTAATTGAATTGGAATCAATAGGTTTTCATTTGAGGTATAAACTAAAAGAAAAGCGGGAATCAACCAATTCATCCGTTTGATCGACGATCCCGGGAACCTTGCCCAGCAATAAGAAATTATATATTCTATTTAGGGAGAGGCCGCTAAGGAAGGCCTGAAGGTCCCACGAACACTTGTTTTTTACAATCCTTCTATAACATTAAAATGAAATGAATTAAAAGAAAGAGTTTAGTAATGCCTGGTTCCTTCCCCGCCCTGGGTTTGGTCCAATCCAAAGAAAAAAAGGGCTGGTCGAGCGAGGCAGTGCGCCCCCAGCTGTGGTTAATTCCCCAAAAGAATGAATCTGATCTAGGCCGGTTGTCCAAGTCTTTTCTTTAATGAATAGGGAACTTGCCATTTCCGCATCTTATTATTTAAGCGTTTTTCTTTTCAAATCTACCTTTCCTGTTGACTTTTCTCTTTTCTTGCAGTTCGCGATCGCCTCGATAGCTTCACCCCTGCCATATGTAAATAGATTGGTATCCATAAAAAGCCCAAAAGAAAGGGCTTTAATTTTTTCCTTCCTACTAAGGAAGTATATTTACCTATCCGTTCTTTATTTTCTATCCAGTAGGAATCGTTCATCTGGTCGTACTTCATTCAAAGTCCCCGAGCCGTTCTTAGTGGAGGTACATAGGTGGCTTCCTCTCTCCCGATCAGGGGATTTCACATGGTTCGAATCCAGGGCGGTGGGATAAATGAGCAAGCAAAGAGGCTTCAGCTTCTGTTTGGAAAGGCAGTTTAACCAAGCGTGGTCGGAATAGCATTGAATGAGAAAGCCTAGTTCCAACGAAAGTAGAGCTGCAGGGCTAGAAAATGGCATTTAAGCAAGCCAATGGATTGTTCGAATCACATGTCAGAACGATCAATAGGGATGGATACAGGGGTAGCGTAAGGAGCATAATCATAATAAAGTCGAGTTTGCTCAGGTATAGGTTATGATATAGGGTTTCTCGGTTCTGATGGATCCGGGGAGCTGGTTGGGAAAGGCCGTAACCGTAAGGAGGGGAGACTCTTATACGTCAATTACTGCGACTTTACGTCTATTTCGGGTCATGTATAAAGGGTTTCCACTGATTGATATGCATGCTTTGGCATAACATATTCTAATTACAAAACTCTTAGAATGATTGATTCTTATAGTCTTACTCCATTTCCATGGTTGAAATGCGAAACGTGTGGTTATGTCCAAGCAATCTTCTGTTCATTTTTTTTTAGTAAGAGCTCTCCCAGTGTTTTCATTTTATAGTACATTCGAATATAGTGGGGTCCTCCAGCCCCCAGTTGCCTCAAAATAAGGGGTTATATATGATTTTACATTTATAGACAACTTTACAGATTTTTTTATGGAAAAAATGTGCTAAATATCTTTGAAAATTTCTTTTCATTTCCCTGAGATCGTGGAGAAGACATGTCCAGTCCAATGAATTGAAATCCCTTATCTCTCGGCTCGGAAGGGCACCAACGGTCGTGTCCTGATACCATATCATACAGGATAGCTGAGATAAAAGCTATGTTATTATGCGTGGAGCCTTTTAGAAAGGCCCTTGCTTTCTTATATTGTCTAATTGTAATGTACCTATACCCAGGAGTAGCAGAAAGGAAAAATGGGCCCCTCTTGCTTCAAATGTATGTACCGTAGTGCTTATGGGCTGAAGCAGCTCTAACTGCAGTGCAGCCTATCTCCGAAATCGTCTCCCTAGCTCTACTCTTTTTGAAATGTATTTCCTGTTTAGAGGAAAATCCTTCTCTTCTTATTACTCAAGATTGCCTGTCTTTGGTTGTACATGCTTTTATTCTTATTCGTCTTTCAGAGAAAAAAACTTGCAAAAAAGATGATATCGTATGGAGAAAGACAATTACAGCTGCCCTTATTCCATTAATTTCACTTTTTTCGAAGATGATCCATTCGGAAAGAGAAGACGTTACGCCGAATCGGAGGCTTATAAGGAAGCACCTTCGGGAGGGGGACATCCTCAAGGACGTGATCATGTGGCCTGGTCACACAAAGGAAGGTAATCCCACAATGATTCATAGAGTGTTCCGGGAATACTTCCTAGTGTTGGTGAAGCGCGCCAAACCCACCCACTGCCCTTGGGTTCGTCATATAAAAGCGAGGCATAGAAATGGATCCTGAAAAGATACGAGCAATCCAGGAAATGTCACCACCGGCTACAATCAAAGAAAGAACTACCAAAAAAGCTTCCTGGGCAAGCTGTCTTATATCCATCCGGCATTTCATCCCTAACCTTACAGAAAAAACATACCCTCTCATTCTGCTTCTAAAAAAGGACGCCAAGTTCGCCTGGAATCATAAGTACCAGCTCATCTTCGATGCCGTTAAGCAAGAGTTGATAAAGTCACCCACCCTAACGGCACCCATACCCGGTAAGCCACTCGCTTTGTACCTATCAGCAAGACGTCTTACTCGCGCAACTTGATGGTGACGACGTCGAGAAAGCGGTCTACTACTTCTCAAGAATCATGACGCCCACGGAACAAAGAGACCCCAAACCCGATAAGATTTATCTCGCCCTTGTCTTCGCTGTTCAGAAGCTCCGGCATTATATGCTCGCCCACACCATCCACTTGGTCACAAAAGAGAATCCTGTCAGGTACTTGCTCAATCAGCCGGCGATGTCAGGAAGGAAGGCCCGGTGGCTACTGCTTCTCTCAGAATTCGACATTGTGTGCACCCGGAAGCGCCCGGTCAAAGGGCAGTCCATCGCACACTTGTTGTATTTCTTTATATAGTGTGTGAAGTCTAGCTAATTGAAAGGGCCTATGAATTAGTTCCAAGAAAGCGGCCGTTCGCGTCAGGAATAGAGGCCGTTAAGGATGTACTTGCTTCTACTTTTCTTCGTCGAGATTGGGTTGGTGTTCCGTGACTGGCCTTTCTCTTGTTGTTGTCGAGTGCCTGCAGCTTGACTTCTTTCATTCTTGCTTTGTTCTTCCTCCTCATGCGAATCGAAGACCCTCATCCTCCGTTGAGAAATAATAGTATAGTACGCTCTTCTTCCGTATCAATACAAGATCGTCGGTTGAAGGCTAGAGAGAGGAAAGAATTGTATTTTACAAGGGATTGATTCTGATTCAATTGCTCTCAGTTCTGCCCTGTCTCATGCAAAAAATTTGAACTATGGTATTCGATGCATCAACTATGTAAGTTGCTTTATTTGATCAAGTGGTATTCCCTTATGCATAGTAAGAAGTTATTCGCTGCAAGGGCTGCTTCACTTCATGCGAAGCTGATTCTCGAACAAGAAGAGCGGTAAGAGCAAGAGGGGATTTGCCTCCAACTTGGCCTGGGATACCTTGATTATCTAGCTATTTTATGTGTCAAAGAGCGGATTCTCGGCATCAATGCCATTCCTGGACCTGGATATCACTCTTATTGAATCCCCGGGCCTTCGACACCTTGTACCAGGAGCGGATTCAATGCCATGCTTCCTTATGCGTCCTCCTGGGGATCTTCATACAAAATTGAGCCACATTCTTATCTTAGGAAATAGAACAGAACCTTTGTTCACATTTGAAGTCGAACTACCCTTAGCTAGTCTTATCCCCTTCCTGTCTCATAGCCTTTTGCTTGCCTAGATTGCCTTCTCTTAATATAGGATAGTTATCGTCTTGTCCGAATCGAATCTATGCCATCGTCGACGATTAACTGTCAATCTTCATAGTCAATTGAGCCGCTCGAACAAGAAAACCTTTCGAAAAATGACTTCTCGCCTCCCGTATTCCATTCCCCCAGGCCATCTCTTTTCCGCTTTAACTGGTATTGGTGATTGGTCTTTCCTGGTTTTTTGAGTGTTAATCTCATTAGCTAAAGAATCATTTGCTATGCTGCTTTCTTTCAGAATATATAATAGAGCTAGACTAATTGATTCCATTAGCCAATAGTAGTTTCCTAGTCTATATCCCGCGCATCTTTCTTTCTTCTGGTAATGCAAATGGAAATTCTCGTTATGATGGATCATCTCGCTTTTTCTTTGCAGTTACTGGTTGGTGGATAGGGCGCTTATCCCCGTCTTCTTTCCTGTAAAGAAAGATCCTGCCCTTGAGCAATACAGTCCTACCGTCCGACTTCCCTTCCAGCTCTTCTTGTTCGATACCGCTTCCCCTCCTTGTAAATATCCTCTCTTACCGCTCTTATGGATCAATCGGTCGAGCTGTATCGGTCAACTGTAGGAAACTGGCCAATTGCTGTCAACTGGTATCAACCACGAATCTTTTGTTTGCTTTGTTTACAGCTGGCCTGGTCTTACTTAAATAGTAGTTCGCTAGCTCAATAAGTGCGCTGGAGTTCCGTCCTTTAAGCCAGGGAAGCGCTCTTCGGGCGGAGGTCCAATTTATCTCGTAGACTTTTTGTAGAAAGAAATCTTCAATCACAATCAACCAATCATCATATAATAAAAAATAGAGATGAGGTGGTTGATGGGCTTCCCTCGGTACAGCAAGGCGGGAACCCAGCCGATCGAGAAATGTGTGTCACAAGCCGTATGCTTAACACATGCAAGTCGAACGTGATTTTCGGGGAAAATCTAAGCTTTGTAAAGAGCTGCTCGTTAGCTAGCAAATCCGCTATGGTCTATGGTCTCCTAATAAGCGTACTACCTAGAAAGCTCAGTAATTGGAAAAGAAACAGAACTAGAACAAGAAAGCGGTGGGTTTCGGGCTTGCGAGTGCCTATCTATTCTAACTTCCTACTAGCTAGTGGAGCGAGTATTACATAACCTTGACTGATAAGGAGAGGAGTACTGAACATTAAGCTAAAGAGGAGTCTATGCATGTCGAGCAGAGATAAGACCAGTGCGAGATATGAGATCGAGAGCATACTAGCACAGTTATAGAACATAACCGCGAGGTGCAACCTCTATTCCAAGAAAAGACTTAAGAGGTCCAAGATCCTTCATATCTTAAAGGCCAGCTGATCCTTAAGAAAAGAAACGAAATGGCATCAGCCCCATCTCCAGAGATAATAAATCGACATATACCAAGCACTAGGCGCTAACAGACAAAGGCGCTAACAGGACAAAAAACAAGCTTCGAACGAGAATGAAAAGATCGAGAGTACGTTCAGTGGTTGTTGAGTTGTCTTGGCCTACTGAATAGAGAGTTGAATTGACTAAGCGCCCCGTTTGCTGGGCCTACAGAGAGAGAGTTACGTGTAGTCAACTCGGTGGGGTATTCTCAATCGGCGAAGCCTCGCTACAGTCACAGCTACAACAGCTAACAACAGAGCGGATATCACGCAGCGGATATATCGGTTGTTAACATCGGGTGCTAAAAGAAAGCAACACGAATTCTCTTATATAACGAGATCCTATTATCTTACATAACCAGCGACAGGGGTCTCTGGCTTGAAAGATGGCTTTATCCGGAGGTCTCTTCATCGGCCCCAACCGAGGGAGGGAAAACGCAGGTGCATTAGATGCTTCATTTGTTTATGTTTGCTCGCCCACAGATGAATGACATATTGGATGTTGGATGTTAAAGTGAGAACTTTTTGGGAAAAGCAACCAACCTCTAGGAACCTTATAAGGGGCACCAAGTTGGTATGGAAGAACTGCTGCTAGCGGGAAAGCCTGTTACGAGTAAGTGGAGAGGAAAGCTCTCCAGAGATTCTTATTGTAGTGTGAGCGTTGAAAATACCCGAAGTTGGGCAATCAGCAGGGAGCGTATATAAACAGCTGTTTAGTGTATAAGCAATTCTTTAGTGGCCGCACCGAAAGTTACGTACGGTGGAGGTTGGTTGAAGATGATGTTACGCGGCGTTCAGAACCAGCCTTGAAGTGAATGAATTAGAAAGAACGAAGGACAATTATGTATCTACTTATCGTATTTTTGCCCCTTCTCGGTATTTCGGTAGCAGGTTTTTTCGGACGTTTTCTAGGATCAGAGGGTACCGCTATAACAGGGGGAAATCTTTTATTTTTCGCGTTCCTTCTTTTAGGCTTGGCCTTGTTGTTTCGTCTTTCTTCTTTGCGTTTGAAAAAAAAGTACGGCTCTAAGCTTGTACTTTTTCTCTATATTTCCGTTCTATTTTTCATCTCTTTGTTTTGCTTTTTTTTGCGACTCTA